ATTGACTCCAGTTTTTTATCTTGTTCTCCTTGCAAAATAATTGATTTTTATGCACAGCATTCTGATTCTTTAAATTCAAATTGAAAGAAATTAGAATTCTCAATTCTCTACGACGTCTAGACGATAAAATTTTTTCAGGAACAAGCAAATCATAATTATTTTTGTTTACATTTAAAGTTTTTCTTTTATGTCTTGAAATGGATTCATCAAAATTATTCTTAGCAACGTTTTTGGGGTTTCGGTATCTTTGATTACTCTGTTGCTTACTTTTATGAACCAATGAAATACCTATGATTTGATACATAAGAAACTGTCCGTCATTTTTTACAGATAGACGGGTAGGTTCCATAATTAATATTCCCTTTTTCGTTAATTGTGTAAGATTTAAACGCCTCCTCATTATATCCAGATTCATTTCTTTCCTTTGAATATAGGATATAGTAATTTTTCTTACATTTATGAGGCTAACCAGGAGGCCATATATCTGGATATTATTCATCATTTTTTGATTCAATTGATTCAAACGTCCAGTCCATCTTAATTGCAAAGGAAAATCTCTTTTAAGGAATATTTTTAGTTTTTCAATCGATTCTAAAAAATATTCTTCGATATTGTTTTGATTCTTTAATTCAAAATATTGTTTTGAATTTGATGGGCTAAATTTTAAAAAATCCTCATTCTCCTCTTGCTTTCTCTTGATATTTTGATTTTCACTAAAATTTGGATTTCTATTCAAATTAAAAAGAAGTAAGTTGCTTGGGATAAACCAAGGTTTCTCTTTATATTTATGATAAAGTATCACAAACTCTGGAAATAAAAAATTTTTCGGATTCGATATGAGGCGATTTAAGATTAAGAATTTTTCATTCATTCCCATCCAATCAAAAGACATTCCCATCCAATCAAAAAAGACCTTTTTGTAATTGATTTCGGAATTTGAATCAATTGGAAGATAAAAAATATGAATTTTATCCCTTATTTTGTCCTTATTAGGTTCAACTTGAATATTTGTATTCAATTTCCAACTCAAATATTTTCTATCTTTATTTTTTTCCATATATATAATATCACTTTTTCCTAGATAATTCTTGATAGGAATATTCTTGAGTATATTAAATTCTTTATTTCTGCTGGAATTTTCTTGCTTCTTATTTGTTTCTAATAATGATCTATAAATATAGGATTTCTTCTTAGTTTCAGAATGAATATATTTATATGATAAAAGATCATATCTATAGTTTTTTTGAAAATTATCCTCTTTATTTGGTAATAAATATACTTTTGAATTTGGTTTTTTTTTGTAATCAAATAATTGGTCCTTTTCATAGAAATACCATTTCCTTAAATCCTTATTTTGAGACGTATGGCATTGATTTATTCCATTTCGCCATTTTTGTGGAACTAATCTAGACCATGTAATCTGAGATAAATCGTATTGATAATGACCTCTTAACCAGTTTTTCCATGGATTCATTCCATAATTTTGAAGTTTCTTATGTCTTATTTCGGAATCAAATATTCCTTGTTTTCCAAAAAAATCCTTAATTTCATTCTTAATAAAAAAAGATGGTCCATTATATTGAAAAATAGATCTTAACTTATTGAAGTTAATAACTTGGGTTTGTGATAATTTAAAAAATACATATTTTTGTGACAAGTAAGATAAATCAAAAAAAATATGTGACTTCCGCTTATTTTTTCTAAGATTATCAAAAGCCTTTATAGTCATAGGCGAAATCAAGTCAATTTTCTTTTGTTTTATTTTATTAATCCCTTCTTGATTTGTTTGATTGTTGTGAATGTATTTCTCAAGAATTTTTTTGCTTGATTCCATAAAAAGTTGTAGAGCTATTCTGCGCATATTAATGATACATAGAAATATATCTATGTATATTTTTTCAATGAAAAATTTAACTATTAATTCAATATTTTTTATTTTTAATATTTTCCAAATTTTTGGGAGTGATTCTCCATTATTCTTTTTATTTATTTTTTTTTTTTCTATTTGATTTCTAATTGTGTTTCTTCTATCAATTCTATCTTTTATTTCTTCTTCTGCCTTTGAAAAATTTGTCCAACCTGTAGATCTATTTTTACTAAATGATTCATTAATTATTTTATTGCTGATTATAGAATCCTTTTTCGTTTGAGTTTCACTTGATTCATATATTTCTCTCGATATAAATAATGGAATTTTCTTTCCTTTTAAAAGTTCTTTTATTTTTTTTTTTACAAACAAAAAGGCTTTTGCTTCTTTCTTTGTTATTTTTTTTAAAACTCTTCGAACTCGAAAATTTAATTTTCTGATTTCGACTTTATAGTCTATATCTTTTAAAATGGGTTCAAAAAAGGAAGGTGTTTTTCGAGGAGGACCAAAAGGATATTCCGTTTCCATTCCTAAAACGGTTAAAAAACAAGAATCAAAATCATCTTGTTGCTTTCGATCTCTATCATAAAGTCGTAGCTTAGATCTGTTCCAAGGTTTCAAATGAAAAGGATA